GTGTGCTAGACCGATTTTATGACTAAAGTTAAACTCTTAGCTAGACTTTAAAATTTACCTAGGTGTAAACTATGTGTAGACTTTTTACGTTAAATTAACATAGAGATTGATGCATTTATAACTTAAGCTATGATACTAGTTTTTACTAGCCCTATAAAAAACCCGAAAGTAAAAAACTTCTACCTTTGAGGTCAGGCTGTAAAAGTTTTTCGGGTTTTTTTTGTAAGGTATTGCCTTGGTTAGGCATAGTTACTTGTCCTGTAAATAGCTAGTAAAAAGTCGACCAAATAACTTTTACTTTAAGCCAAGATTAAGAGGGTCGCGAAGCTAACCCGAATAATTTTATAGTTGGCATAGGGCTATAAAATTTTTGAGCTGTAAATGCAGCCCCTGGAATACTATCTAGGCTGCTACGTAGCCTAGATAAACTATAGTGCCAAAAGCACTAGTTAGTATAGTCCCGCCATAAAGACCTAAATTAATGTGGGGTTCCACTACTCTAGTGACTAGGAAAGGCGGGAAGGTTAGGGCACAAAGGGCTCAGGCCCTTCATCTTATTTAGGTGTCATTTAAATTAATTAATTTGTAGGCCGACAAGACCTCTTGTTAGAGGCGTAGCGGAGTCATACGACTATCTCAAGGGTAGTAGGTGAATATTTAGTTGGTCAAGGGTTTAAGTTGAGCCCTTTTAGCTTGGCACTAATAATACAACATCTTATTAGCATAAGACTCTACCTTAAAAGGGCTAATTTACAGGTAGCCTCTGGGCACCAAGTTTTCCACCGGCCCTTTTAAGGGCTAGTATCTACCACCGGCCCTTTTAAGGGCCGGTGGTAGATACTAGCCCTGGCCCATTTTATGGCCTAAAAAGCCCTCCTACCTAACTTTAAAGATAGGCCCCTTGAAGACCCTACCCCACTCTAAGAGTGGGGTAGGGTCTTCAAGGGGCCTAACTTTAAAGATAGGCCCCTTGAAGACCCTACCCCACTCTTAGAGTGGGGTAGGGTCTTCAAGGGGCCTCTCGCCCGAAAATTGGGTGAAATTGAAAAGTATTTGCCAAAGAGCTTGAAGCAGCGAGGGCCAGTCACCCCTTGTTGCTACTTAGGGACCTAGTGATTACATTTCACTGTAAAGTAAATTTAGTATCTCTCACTAACAAGGAGAAAATGCAACGCTTAGAGCAGACCTAAGGCCCTCTCTAAAATTACTTGGCTTTAAATACCTATAAGTTCGGTCAATTTAAGTTAACCGGAACAAAGATATACTCTATTATCTCACAATCTGCTAGATGCATGTCGTTAAGGGCGATTCTCAGTACTATGATACTATAAGCCTGACGTTCGGTCTACGTCTAAAGAGCTAGCTCAAGTAAGGGTGAAAAAATTACGGGTATTATTCCTTTAAAGCCCCCTATGCAGGCTAAACCCGTCCTTAGCCTACTCACCATTATACCTTGGGCTCCAAAATTAGTTATCAAGGTCAAGATCTTGCTCCTATTGGACACCTCCAGTGTAACCAAAAACTAATTGGCCCTCTCGTACTAAAAAAGTTACTTCAATAACTAGAGATAAAATCCAATCTGGCTTAAGCCGATTTGAACTCAAATCATGTAAGACTTTAAAGGTTGAACAAACCCTCTTACGTGTCTGCTACTTCACGCAGATATCTTAATTCAACATCGAGGTTGCAAAAATATTTATCGATAAGGTCTCTCCAAAGATATAACACTGTTATCCCTAGAGTAACTACACCAATCTTTCCCTATGTAGAGGATCCGCTAAAACCTAATTGGTTTAAACATTTTTACCGCCCCAGTAAAACAAAGTTGCTAGCGTAACAAATACCTTAACTTATTGTTAAGCTTCTAGGGTCTTATCGTCCCCTAGGTTATCAAAGAATTCTTACCTTGACTTAAATACCCTAATTAGAAAAACAAACTTGTTAAGTTAGTTCAACCTTTCATTCCAGCTACCAATTAAGAAGCAAGTGATTATGCTACCTTAGCACGGTCAAAGTACCGCAGCCGTTTAGACCCCACTGGGCAGGCCTTACTGCTTACTGGCCGAGCAAAAATGTTTTTGCTAAACCTTCTAACTAGACTTGAGTTATTTTTAAGCTTCAGCCGCTATTCAATAAATTCATTATTAACACTAATTTAAGTCTGCCCGCGCACCTTCCCAAACTTACTTTTGCCACTCAAAAAGAAGCTATTTTTAACAAAATACTAGCATGGCTAATCTAAAGCCTAGACCCCCCCACTACTTTTTACATCATAAAAAATAAAGAGCTTTACCCTTTAAGTTAAAAGGAACTAGATACAAAAAACATCGTTAACTTTTCACCTCTTGAAGATTTTTTACCTTAATTTTAATTGAGATAAAACCAAAAGATCTGTCTTAATCGAGTCTTAAATAAAGGTTCTTTTAAACTACCCTGATACAAGAGGTACAGTAGTTAGATTTTCTTACCTTATCAGTTGTCTTTATCAGTATAAAGGAGCCCAAGAGGGTACAGTCCACTGTAGGCGAAGTTTCTCCCATAGAAGCACCTTCCGGTGCTTCTACTTTGTTTCGACTTATCCCAGAGAGATTGACGGGCAATTTGTACACTAGTTAGACCGAGTCAGGCCTAAGTGCTTACTGTTAAATCCACTCTCACAAGGTCACAAACCCTTTTTGGATATATACCTGCATATTGTAGTTAACTAAACTTAGCCGCTCTGCACCTTGGTCTAGCTTGCTTAACTAAGGGCCCTAATTTTTATTCTTAAATTAGCTAAATGACGGTGTACATAATTTACCTAAGTAAGAGTTAGCGGGGCTCATCGATTATAGGCAAACTCCTCTAATTTTAACTAGCCGCCAAACCGTATAATTTATAAAAATAATCCTTAGACTTGTCTAGTTAGTAGCAGGGTACCTAATCCTGGTTCTATTTAGCCTCACCTGAGTTATGTGTGCTTAAGCCTAATCTATTTCACCATAATCTACAGGTACACACTACAAACTAGCATGCCTGGTTATTTTTGGTTACAAACAATGTCTAACCGCAGTTGCTGGCACAAATTTAACCTTTACTTAGGGCTAACTAAATTTTAATTACCCAGACTACTGAAACTTATAGCCAGCATGTCTTATAAGCCTCTACCAAAAAAAAAGCTTTCGTAAAACTCTACTTTTACATGATGAATCAAAAAAATATAGCGGGGGGCCCAGCCAAACCGAGTACATTTATAGTCAGGGGCCCTTATCTTACAAATAGACCCGCACCTAATTTTAGTTGTAACTTACGTCAGCAGTGTCTGGCCTCTACTAAAGATAAAAGGAGTAGACGGATATTGCTACGACATAGCTCTGACCCCTATTGCCAAAACCTAATTAGGCCTCTCTGGCTTAAAAATTTATTTTACTAGCTATAGCTAAAATACAGTCTGGCTTAAACAGCCTTTAACTCAAGTCATGTAAAACTTTAAAAGTTAAACAAAATCTCTTATAGGGTTATCACTTAGCGCAGGGGCCTTAAGGCCCCGTCAAGTTTGTAAGAATATTTAACGACTAGGGGCCTCCAAAGATACTGCGCTATCACCCTAAGTTAATAGCCACCAATCTCTCCCCTTGTAAAAGGGCTGCTAGACCTAAATGGTTTAAACATCTTTAACTCTCCAGTAGAGCAAAATTACTGTTCTATAAAGACCTTAACTTATCATCAAGTTTGTAGGGGTTTACTGCCCTAGATAGGCAAGGAATTGTTGTCTGGGGTTAAACACGCTAATTACAAAAACCTAGGCAAGTTAGCTCACCTTTTTAGTAGTGTAGTAGCTAAGGTACACGACGCGTAGTGCTCCCAGCAAAAGCTATATGTAGGAGATAAATACAAAGTACTTAAAATGCAAGTTTTAGTGGTTAGGCAAGTTAGCAGTAAGGCCTGTAAGCTGAGCCCTGTGTGTACGGACACATTAGCGGTCTAACCAGTCGAGCTCAGTAAAAATTTCATAGCTGTTAAAGGGGCTAAGACTTTTCAGGAAAGCTTTAGACTGGGCCGGGTTTGCAGAAAGCACCGTATTCGTGCGGAGCATAGTGCCAGCATAGGGTAGTAGCAAGCCGGTGCCCAAATTTAGGTTTGTCCTAAAGTCTACTATAGCAGTAAAAGTGACTCTCCTGTCTACATTTGAGTAAAGGGTACCTAGAGCTCAGGCTATCAAGGCCTAATTAGTTGTCTGCCCTTTCATTAATGATACCATCTACCCTATCTAGGAGGTACACGTACTGGATTTTTAGGTGTACATACAGGAGGTGTTGTCACCTCCTAAAGGAGAAACTAACTTTCGGTAGATCTCAAAGGTGGTGTTAGCTATAACGCCAGAGTTCAATATTTTGCCTATAGGTAGGTGAGAGTCAGAAGGTAGTGGGGGCCGTCATCGATAATTAGGCTATAAGCCTCCAACTGAATAGTTTCGACAAGGTCGAAAATTGGGGGTAAAAATACCTGGGTGTACTTTTAGCTTAAAGGCCAATGTCTATTATTGTCGACAATGATACTTATTTTGGGGTTATAAGGTCTATTTACTGTCTGGCTTAAATAACAAAGTTAAAAGATAGGCTAAATAAGCTGAAAGGCCCCCCCCCCTTTTTACGGCCTAACTTTTTTAGGGTCCTTGTGTTATTGCCACTACACCAAGCCTTAGCTTAACCATGTGATTGCTACATTAATATAATTGCTAGGTTAACTTAACAATTATATTAATGTAGCAATCACATGGCTAAGCTAAGGGTTGGGCTTTCTCCTTATTAGGTGGGGATATTAAATTTTCCTTACAAGGAAATTTAGCCTTGGGCCCTCTAAATAATAAGAAGGCTAAGTGTTGGTCTACTGCACATAGGCGGGTTTAAAGTAATCATGTCCACAATTATTTTATCTCTAGCCTGGGCCACCTGTTTGTACACAAACCCAACGTGGGACTTACATTATTGTAGTCCTGAGAATCGCCCTTAACGATAGGCAGTTAGAAGATCGTGAACTAATAAAGTATACCTTTATTATGCATAACTTAAATTGACCGGGCTAATATGTAATTTAAGCTTGTGTTGTTAATGCCAAGTTAAAAGGGTTCAGCTTAGGGCCTTGATCAGCTAAATACTCGCCCTACTACTTTTGAGATAGTGGTAGGCCCCCGCTACGACTCTGACAGGAGGTATTGTTGACCTACAAATTAATTACTTTAAATGGCCGCTAAATAAACTGAAGGGCCTGACCCCTTTTTTGCTCTAACCTTTTAGCGCCTTTGCTGGCCACTAGTGCAGTAGACCCCCAGATAATTAGGTCTTTAGGGAGTATAGTTTATCTAGGCTATTATGCCTAGATAAATTATTGGTAAGAATAACTTTAATGATTTACTTACGCAATAGTTTGTCTAACCGCTAAGATGCTAGATAAACTATTGGTAATAATAACTTTAATGACTTACTTACACTATAGCTTATCTAGCCGCTAGGAGGCTAGATAAACTATTGGTAATAATAACTTTAATGACTTACTTACACTATAGCTTATCTAGCCGCTAGGAGGCTAGATAAACTATTGGTAAGAATGAGTTTAATGATTTATTTATAATATAGTCTATTCTAGCATCTTAGAGTTTAGAGAAACTGCTATTGGTTGCATTTATCGCTCAAAAATTTTATACCACGACCAAAACTATACCATTATTCGGCTTAGCTTTGCAATCCTCTTAATCTTGGTCTAAAGTAAGTGTTATTTGACTCACTTTTTATTAGGCCCTTGTATAAAAAGTAACTATAACTAACCATTAAAATATCTTACAAAAAATCCGAAAAAACTTCTATAGTCTAAACTCAAAGGCAGAAATTTTTTACTTTCGGGTTTTTTATAACACCAATATAAACTAGCTTTATAGCTTAACCTGTTAATTCACTAAGCCCTATGTCAATTTAACGTAAAAAGTATGTAAATAGTTTATAAAGGTAAGTAAATTTTAAAGTTTAGGCCGCTATTAATTTATAGGTAAGAGATTAAGTTTAGTAGTAAAATAGATCTAGTGCCCTCTTATATTATAGAAGAATCCTTGACACTAGGGCTTGCTTGGCCTATAAGCCTAGTACTTAAAATTATACATGATAAAAGTAAAATATTTTATAAATGTGCCCCTTCTTTATAGGGGGCACATATAGAGCAAAGCATTAGCAGTATTTGTGTATAAAAGACTTTTTATAGGCTAAAACTTAAGTGTAGAGTCATTAAGCTAGCTCCCCAACTTCCGCGAGGATACTTAGATTTACAGAAATTTAGACCTGTTTGTATTTACCTATTGGGTGCACTTTAGGCACTAAGCAAAAAAAACAAGTCAAGTCTGACCTGTTCAGGGGCTATGCCCGCCGTAAGCGGGAAGTAAGCTTTAGGCCACTTAGTACTTAAAGCCTAACTAGGGTTTTACTTCTACCTTATAACAAAAAGGCTAACATGTTACGTATTTACTGACGATCAGAGTGTGGGCTTAAGTCTTTAGGTAGTTAGCTTAGTAGCTAAGTGCTCACTCTTGATACGCTAACTTGGGAAGGGGTCTATCCCCCGACTATTCTTGGGTAATGCGTAATTTAAAGAGCTACGGGGACAGCCTAGACTTCTTGCGCGCTAAGGTGCGCGCGGACCAGACTATAAATTTATTGTTTCTGATTTTCCCCAGGGCTAGACCTGGGTTCCCGGTTACCACTAGCTTAGGGTCTAACTAAATATAAACCTAAACTATGTGTAGGCCTTTTACGTTAGACCAACATATAGATTAGTATACTTATAAGTTAAGCTCTATTACTAGTTTTTACTAGAGTTATAAAAATCCTAGAGTAAAAAACTTCTACCTTTGAGTTTAGGCCGTATAAGGTTTTTCGGGTTTTTTGTAAGGTCTTGTTATGATTAATCATAGTTACTTGTCCTGTAAGGGCCTAGTAAAAAGTCAACCAAATAACCTTTACTTTAAGCCAAGACTAAGAGGGTTGCGAAGCTAACCCGAATAATTTTATGGGTGGCGCAATGCTATAAAATTTTTGAAGGCTAAATGCAGTCACTAGGAGTTTATCTGGTCTGCACCAGTCTAGACAGACCCTAACACCAAAACCCCTAGTTAGCATAGTCTCCTCAAAAGACCTGCATTAATGGGGGTTCCGTCCAGTACTCTAGTGACTAGGAAAGGCATCAAGGTTAAAGCATAAAGGGCCCAGGCCCTTCAGCTTGTTTAGCTGCCATTTAAAGTAATTAATTTGTAGGCCTACAAGACCTCTTGTCAGAGGCGTATCGGGACCCTTTTAGCTTGGCACTAGCAGCACAAGATATTATTACCCTAAGAGGCCAGATAGCTACTATCTTATCTTAAAAGGGCTAATTTAAAGCCACCTATGTGTGCTAAGTCCGTCCTTAATCTAGGTACCAGTACACCCCGGGTACCAAAATTAGCTGTCAAGGTCAAGATCTTGCTCCTATTGGACACTTCCAGTGCAACCAAAAATTAATTGGCCCTCTCACACTAAAAAGTTATTTCAATATCTAGAGATAAAGGCCGGTCTGGCTTAAGCCGATTTGAAGTCAAAGCATATAAGACTTTAAAGGTTGAACAAACTCTCTTGCAGGGTTGTCATTTCGCGCAAGGGCCTTAAATCACGATCAAGTTTGCAAGAATATTCAGCGATGAAGAGCCTCCAAAGCTACTACGCTGTAACTCTAGGTGATTAGCCTCCAGTTTATCCTCCTGTAAAAGGGCTGCTGGACCTAAATGGTTTAAATATTTTTAACTTTACAGTAGAGCAAAATTACTGTTCTGGAAAGACCTTAACTTACCATTAAGTTTGTAGGGCTTACTACCCGAGATAGGCAAGGAGTTCTTGTCTAGGCTTAAACATGCTAAGTACAAAAACATAGCCAAGTTAGCCCACCTTTCTAGCACTGGGCTAGATAAGGTACGCGACGCGTAGTGCCCCTAGCAACAAGGGTTGGGTTGTCAGACAAAGCTATAGGACAGGAGATACTTACAAAATACTTAAAGTGCAAGTTTTAATGGTTAGGCCAGTTATCAGGAAGGCCTATAAAGTGAGCCCTGTGGGTAGGGGCACATCAGTTGTCTAACCAGTCGAGTTCAGTAAAAATTTCGTAGTTGTTAAACGACCTAATACTTAGCAGGAAAGCTTTAGACTGGGCTGGGTCTGCAGAAAACATCAGATTCGTGTGTAGCATAGTGCTGGTATAGGGTAGTTAGCAAGCCGGTGTGCAAATTTAGGCCTGGCCTAAAATCGGTTATAATAGTAAAAGGGGTCCTACTGTCTATACCTGAATAAAGGGTGTCTAGAGTTCAACTATCAAGGCTTAACGAGTTGTCTGCCTCTTCGTTAATCTCATCAGCTACCCTATCTACGAGGTACGCAACTATATAAACTATCGCTGCGTTTAGTACTGGATTTTTATGGGTAAGGAGGTATTGTCACTTCCGCTAAAGTAGAGACTGACTTTCAGTAGATCTCAAAGGCGGCGTTAGCTATAATGTTAGAGTTCAATATTTTGTCTATAGACAGCTTAGCTCTAGGTACCCTTTACATAGGTACAGACAGGAGAATTCCTTTTATGACCTAACTTTTTTAAAGCCCTTGTATTATTGTCATCACACCAACCTATCTTAGTCGTGTGAGTGCTAGACTAGCACCACACTAGAATAACTTAACTTAACATAGCAAGGGTCGGTAAGGTCTAGTGTTGGTATTTAATTACAGAGAGTATCCCTTTATTGGTAGTACCTAAATTTTGGTCATCCAGATTACTGAAACTTATAGCCAGCATCTCTTATAAGCCCGTACCAAAAAAGCTTTCGTAAAACTCATGTTTTACATGGCCAAGGCAAAAAAATATAGTCGGAGCCCTATCTTACAAACAGAAGCACTAGCGCAACTGTAATTGTAATTTACGTCAGCAGTGTCTGGCCTTTACTTAAGCTAAAAGGAACAGACTAACATTACTCCTACATAGCTTTGACCGCTATTACTAAATTCTAGTTAACCCTATTATTGAGGGCGACTAAATATTTTTAGCCCTGATGTTGGATTAAACCGTATGTGTTAAGTAGCAGACACGTAAGAGGGTCTGTTCGACCTCTAAAGTACTGCACAATTTGAGTTCAAAGGGGTTTAGGCCATAACGGCCTTTATCTCTAGTTACTGAAGTGGCTTGCTACAAGCTTGGTTATTTTTGGGTGTGGCCAGTAAACACACATGCTTAGTTAGAGCTGCTGCTATCTTAAGCTTGCAACTTAAAGTTTTTGAAACTTTCTAACTAGCTAGTCACGGCAGCTAAGCCATAAGACAACCCACTCTAGACCCGTACGGCAAGTTGTCCTACTAGGGCTGTGATTAGAGAAAGCGCGACAGGCTTAGCCCTGTTAGCCTCGTGCGGACCCTCTTAAATTACAAAGGCGAAAAATTTATTTAGGGTCCTGGGACCCTCAGGTTATGTCTCAACGACGAGGTCTAAGACTAACTGCCTTAAATAGGCCAGCAAGCCTTTACTAGCCAAAAAACTCTAGTACCTAGGGGCTCCTACACACCTCTGGCCCAATGTGTGTATCTGAGGTCACCAGCATTGTTCTCAAGCCCTGGGACTAGAACTTAGTTAGGGGGCTCAAGAGTTAACTACTGCTGAAGAACCCCGTGCAGTCAAATATTAACTGGCAGTCTATACTAAAAAAACTACTTTAGCCACTGTGGTAAAAGTTAGTTTGGGTTAAGCACGCCTCAGCTCAAATCCTGTTACAGGGTATCTGCCCCAGGCGTAAGCCTTAACTGAACGTCAGTCTCTCTGGGCGTACACCGCTGCTACGGCTAGACTGACTGTGCTAGTCTTTTCCCTTGTAGAGGGCCCGCTAAGTCCTAATTGGTCTAAGTACCTTTGTCATTCGAGTAAAACAAAATAGTTGGTGCCACAAATACCTTAAGTTGCTATCAAGCTTCTGGGCTCGTCACTCACCCCTAAGGATGTCAAAGAATTACTGCCTTATCTTAAACACCCTGCTATAAAAAGAGACTAGCCCAGTTAGCTGAACCTTTCAATCAGTATATAAGTTAAGAATAAAGAGCCTATTCGGGCTTAGCCCTACCAAAATACCCTATCCGCTTAGAGCCTGCCAGGTGTATCTCTTTAGAGCGCAGGGCCCTGCTATTTTTATATTGGCCTATAGAACAACTGTGTAAGTGTTAACTTACAGTTTAGGTTAGTGTATTTACTAGTTTAACTTTCAAGGACGTGCAAAGTTTAACGCTCTATTTAAACCCAAAAAGTAACCTAGTGAGGCTGACAATTAAAGTTTAAATATAGTGTTAGACCCCGCGAATAATTTAAGTAGAGTAACCCGTTAGTACTAGATTATGAGCTGTGTCAAGGGCTCAAGACCCAACTCTAGTAATTTATCAAACGCCTAACTAGACGTACCTATAGGGTGTAAGGGCCACGTAACTTATACTAGTAAAAATAGTGTTAAATTGAAAAAAAATCAGTTAGGGGGCTACTCCCCTAAAGCCTAAGCTTGCTACAGGACAAACAAAAGTAACATAAGCGCTATAAAAACCTGCATCTTTTGCACTTTGATAGAACATTAGGCTTGTGGGCTAAAATTGAGCTTAAGTCCGATAAGACTTATCCAGTAAAAATAACAGTTTACAATGACAATAACAGCCCATCTTGTGTCTATCCTGTTGTCTGCCCTATTTTTGCTTTTCCCCGCTCCCTTAATAATAGCTCTAGTTATCATTACGCAGGCCCTCCTAGTTTCTCTACTGACCTATATAACACTAGCAACCTCTTGGCTGTCCTTTGTTCTAATATTAGTATTTATTAGGGCGATAATAGTAGTCTATGCCTACGTCGCGTCGTTGGCCTCTAATGATTTTTTTTACTCCCGAACACACTTACCCCTAAGTTTACCCTTACTCATTACAACCCTAATCGTACTCTTTACGCTTGACCAAGGACCGCTAGACTTGTCTGGGGCGTCCTCGCTAGCTGAGCCAGACCTCACCTCTACGCCTATAAGAGTATCTAAGCTCTACGCCCCAGGGGCTATAGCAGTCACTGTGTTCTTAGTTATTTACCTATTAGTGTCTTTAGTGGCAGTAGCAAAAAATGCTTCTTACTGTAGGGGGCCACTCCGTAGTAGGTGTTTAAGCCCGACGGGTCGTCCTTACTAGTCGTTAGTACTGAAAGGCTACCAAAAATCATCACTGATGAGGGCTATAAGCCTAAACCCAGACTGGCCTACAGGCCTGACAAACTTCTGCACTTTGACAAACGATTTAGCTTGTAGGCTTAACTTACCGTTAGAGTATATAGACCTTATATAGTAAAAGTAACGTTGGTATTAGCTCGCCTGACAGCATATCTTGGGTGGACCCTGTTTTCTGTTAGGCCTAGCCTAGTCCAAGGGCCATTAACAAGCACTCTAGTTGTCGTTACTACTGGACAGACGCTAAATTTCTCGCCAGACGTACTTAACGGCCGAGATGACCTTGACATAGTAACAAGGAGTTTTGGCAAGGGGCCTGCCACTCTTTTCAGTGCAAGAGGCCTACAAATAGCTATGAAAGGTTTACCCTAAGTTAGGGCGGTGAAATAATTCTAGTAGCCCTAGTAGGGTCCAAAGCTTGGACAGGCCTGTACTTTAATCAAGTATCTGTTGTATTTTAGAATTAGATAATTAAGTAAAGAGAACCCAACTAATCGACAAGCAGGATTACAATCTAGGCTATAATAAGCAGCGAGGCAGTAAAAAATTGACGAGCCTTATATTTAAAAGAGTTTAACTAATAAGGGGCCTGTGTCTTATCTTGTTAGTGCTGTAATCTAGAAGAACAACAATACCACTTTTTTATTTGTAGGCCTACGTATATAAGTGTGTACATATTGGGCGTTATTTTTAGGCCTAGCTTAAACAGAGACTTAATGAAACCGATGAAGGCTTAAACTAGCTAGCAGACTTTGTTTACTTTAAGGTAAAAAAGGTTTTCTTGGTTTAGCTTAAACAGCCTTGAATTTTATTTGCGCGTAATAGAGCGCGACACTCGGGTAAGTTTGTTCTGGTATTTAAGCCTAAAAGTCAATTGAGCTTAAGAGGGATAATTAGGCTCTGGCTCCCCTGGAGATTTTAATACGAGCAAGGGCTAAAGGCTTTGTCTCCTGAAAATGCCTAGACCTTATTGGCTAATCGTTGATTATTCTCGACCAACCATAAAGATATCGGCACCCTGTACTTTATTCTGGGTACCTGGGCTAGCCTGGTTGGGACCTCACTTAGCCTAATTATCCGGTCAGAGTTAAGGGCCCCTGGTAGAATGATTAGAGACGACCAACTATATAACGTGATAGTCACAGCCCACGCCTTCACAATAATTTTTTTTATAGTTATGCCTATTATAATTGGGGGTTTTGGTAACTGATTAGTCCCTCTTATGCTAGGAGCCCCTGATATAGCTTTTCCCCGAATAAACAACATAAGATTTTGGCTATTACCACCCTCAATAAGACTTCTTCTGATAAGAGGAGTTGTTGAAAGAGGGGTAGGGACAGGATGGACAGTCTACCCTCCTTTAGCGGGAGTAGCGGCCCATAGGGGTGGAGCCGTAGACCTGGCTATTTTTTCCCTTCACTTGGCCGGAGCTTCCTCCATTCTAGGGGCCGTTAACTTTATCTCTACAGTACTTAATATGCACCTACAAGGTGTGTCGATGGACCAGCTGCCTTTATTTGCCTGGTCAGTTTTTATTACAGCTATCTTACTGCTTCTGTCACTACCTGTCCTGGCAGGAGCTATCACAATACTCCTGACAGACCGTAATGTTAACACTTCTTTCTTCGACCCCGGAGGGGGGGGGGACCCCATCCTGTACCAACACCTATTTTGGTTCTTTGGACATCCTGAAGTATACATCCTGATCCTACCGGCCTTTGGCGTAATCTCACACATTGTGAGTCAAGAGTCAGGAAAAAAAGAGACCTTTGGGTCTCTAGGGATGGTGTATGCCATATTAGCTATCGGTCTACTGGGTTTCATTGTATGGGCTCACCATATATTCACTGTCGGTATAGATGTTGACACTCGGGCATACTTTACGTCAGCTACAATAATTATTGCTGTACCGACCGGCATTAAAGTCTTTAGGTGGCTTGGGACCTTACAAGGTGGTAAACTATACTTTTCCCCCTCGCTATTGTGGTCCCTAGGGTTTATCTTTCTATTCACGGTAGGAGGCCTAACAGGGGTCATGCTAGCTAATTCTTCTATCGATATTGTCCTACATGACACCTACTACGTGGTAGCTCATTTTCACTATGTCTTGTCAATAGGGGCTGTATTCGGTATTTTTGCGGGCTTCCTGCAGTGGTATCCTTTAATGACAGGTCTGTCGCTCCACACCTTGTTATCAAAGATTCACTTCTATACAATGTTCGCTGGTGTCAATCTGACATTTTTCCCACAGCACTTTCTAGGCTTAAGCGGGATACCTCGGCGGTACTCCGACTACCCTGACTCCTTCACACCTTGAAATATTGTCTCGTCCCTAGGCTCGTATGTATCAGTCCTAGCGACTGCTATCTTTGTAGCTCTAATTATGGAGTCTTTTGTGTCTAAACGCTCTATTCTCTTTGCAATAAACTTACCGTCCTCTTTAGAGTGACAGCACCGTTACCCTCCTGCTGACCACAGATACGGCGTGACCCCTGCTGTTACAAAATACCAAACACAACTCCTAAGGTCACAAAGAGTAGGCCCCCTGTGCTAAAACCTAACCAGCCAAATAAAGCAGCCAGTCTATCGAAGCACCTTGTAGGCGAGGGTTAAGTTCACTAACCCGAGTTACTGAAAAGAATAGAGACGCTTAGCTAGAAATCAGCCTTAAGCTGACTTAGCTGGAGCTAGTCCTAACGGGCTGTAACTAAACTAGGCTATTTGTAAGCGGAGCCAGTTTTCGTCTTGACTGAGTAAAGGTGTTAAAGGGCTAAGCCCTCTGTAGGCTTTAAAGCTACCGCATAAATCTGCCACTTTAACACTTTTTAAATACCGGACCCGCAAAGTTTTACTTTGGTCTATCACTTATGCCCGTTGTGGGTTATCTCCAGCTAAGCGCTTTTTTTTCAGGGGCTTAGACTAATGTAACCTTACCCTGCACTGGCTTTTTATCAGCATAGGCTGTGACCCTGCTAAAGGTGTGTTTTGTCTCCAGGGTTATTAAAGCAAACTCGTTCTGTGTCTAAATTAGCGTAGCTTAAACCAAGACCACTGTACTAGGTAGATTGCCCTAAACTTAAGTGGGGCTCCACTAGTCGACTGAATTTAGATTAGAGCCGGGCAGTAGGCGCTAGGGGCTAAGCCTCGTAAGCAGAAGTTCAAGGAAAGCTTACCTAAGAAGAGTACACCGGGCTCAGGCTATAACCCAAGCAGTCCTGAAACCTGCTAACTTAACATTAGCATTACTAAAAAGTGGACCAACTAACGCGAGCAATGTCTATAAGGATCCAGAACCCTGGTAAAGTAAAGGCTAAAGACAGACAGTACTAGGGGTCTTCAGTGGTCTACTTCTGCACCAAGAGACGAGCTACAACTTAAACTAGGCTATAGCTGCCACCCGAACATAGCGAGCCCATATTGTCGTGCAGCGTAATTACTGAACGGCTCTCCTGAGTAGTGAAGTACCGAATACGAAGTAGCTTTAAAGACTACAAAGGTATAAACACTTTGAGACTGCCTACTTGGCACCTAGTGTATATACAATACAGGGCAGCCCCATTATAGAGTAACTAACTATATTTCGTGACTATGCTCTAGTTATGTTCACAGTAGCCTCGGCATTAATCTGGGTTAGTTTGTCATTTGTTTTGGTTAACTATTTAATAGACCACCACCACCTGTCGTTGTAATAACAACAGATTGCTGAAACTGTCCTGAGGGTCTTATCTGCACTCACTATAGACCTAGTCTTTCTTTTGGCTGCAATATAATCCTCTGGTTTCAGTTAAGCTGGCTTTACGCTAGCGTTCTATTTTAATCATACCCCGCGTGCTACGGCAGAGTAGTCCAGCAAACTTTTACGCGCCATTATAAAAGCTCAGCTGGCAGTGGCTATGCCACACATGAACCTGAAAGACCAAAGTACGCCAGCGTAGTTTTAGTTTGACAAACTAAGGTTGTTGTTTAACTAGTACCCTCACTAAGAGTTGGACTATGATAAGTTTAAAAGACTTACACCTGTTCGGCCACTTAATAATATAAAAGAGATAACCCAGCCTAAAAAATTTTTTATCGGGATGGCTTCAATTTTAATAGGCATAAAACTATGGTTAGAGCCGCAAATTTCTCTACACTGACCATAAAAAATTCCTGGTCGTTTAATAGAGAACATTAGTTGGTTTAGCCGGCCTGGTACTGCGTCAGCTTTTACACCAAAAGAGGGCATAGCCCAGGAATGGATTACGTCTGCTCTTGTGGCGATTAGGCGGATTTGGGCCCGAGTGGGCAAAGCGGCCCTATTATCTGTCTCTAATAAGCGCATGTTCGAGGAAAGTTCAAGTAAGGGTGATATATAAGAGTCAAACTCTAGGTTAGGAAAATCTGAGTACTCATAGGACCAATACCATTGGTGTCCCATTGCCTTAAGAGTGATGTTAGGGGAAAATGGGTCGTCTAACATATATAGGGTTTGTAGGGAGGGCAGGGCGATAAGTAGAATAATGGCTACGGGGGCGATAGTTCAAGTAATTTCAATAATTTGCTCCTGTAGTAGTAGCCGGTCAGTTAGAGAGTAAGCTGAGATAAAAAAAAGACTTAACGCAACTAATGTTGTAACTATAGTCAACACAGCTATAGTAAAATCATGAAATAGTGTTAGTTGCTCTATGGAGGGGGAGGCCCTGTCTTGGAAGGACATTATGCGCCAGGTGGGTAACGCTAAAGGACTCAGTTGCTTGTAATCTTTAGAGCTACCGCGTAAATTTACCACTTCACTACTTTCTACAGTCTTGCACTTAGTGCCTGTAGTAGTGCATCATGACTTTACTACAATTGTGCCAAGTCTTTTTTTTATCTCAGCTTACTCTCTAACTGACCGGCTACTACTACAGGAGCAAATTATTGAAATTACTTGAACTATCGCCCCCGTAGCCATTATTCTACTTATCGCCCTGCCCTCCCTACAAACCCTATATATGTTAGACGACCCATTTTCCCCTAACATCACTCTTAAGGCAATGGGACACCAATGGTATTGGTCCTATGAGTACTCAGATTTTCCTAACCTAGAGTTTGACTCTTATATATCACCCTTACTTGAACTTTCCTCGAACATGCGCTTATTAGAGACAGATAATAGGGCCGCTTTGCCCACTCGGGCCCAAATCCGCCTAATCGCCACAAGAGCAGACGTAATCCATTCCTGGGCTATGCCCTCTTTTGGTGTAAAAGCTGACGCAGTACCAGGCCGGCTAAACCAACTAATGTTCTCTATTAAACGACCAGGAATTTTTTATGGTCAGTGTAGAGAAATTTGCGGCTCTAACCATAGTTTTATGCCTATTAAAATTGAAGCCATCCCGATAAAAAATTTTTTAGGCTGGGTTATCTCTTTTATATTATTAAGTGGCCGAACAGGTGTAAGTCTTTTAAACTTATTATAGTCCAACTCTTAGTGAGGGTACTAGTTAAACAATAACCTTAGTTTGTCAAACTAAAATTACTCTAGTGTACTTTAATCCCCCAAATAGCCCCAGTACTGTGGAGTCCTATCTTTTTTACATTGACGTGCCTTCTTATTTGCACAAAAACCTTTCTGTACTTTTATATCACTAAAACACCTAAATTGTCTATAACCTTTAAGGTCTCCGGCCTAGTAAATAACTGGTTATGATAACTAACATTTTTTCTATTTTTGACCCTAGGACCCCTAACTTTATGTCCGCTAATTGACTGTCTACAGTACTAATGTTTTTAGCGTTCCCCGCCTTAACTTGAAACTCTCCCGCTCGTATCACTCAAGGCCTACAACTGGCTATGGGCTACATTTGTACTGAGTTCTCCCCCTTAGCAAAGAAAGCTCCTTTCACTTTAATTACTTCTGTGGGTTTACTTACTTTTATTGCTATAAACAACGCAATAGGCCTATTCCCTTATATTTTTACCGGCTCTAGCCAGCTAGTTTTTACGATAGCTCTAGCGCTACCAGTCTGGCTAGCTCTAATGCTGTACGGCTGGCTAAACAACACGTCTAACCTACTTGCCCATCTTATTCCCCAGGGAACCCCTGTTGCCCTGATGCCTTTTATAGTACTAATCGAAACCATTAGTAACTTGATCCGGCCTCTAACTTTAGCTATCCGGCTAACAGCTAACATGGTAGCTGGACATCTTCTGATTGTTCTGCTAAACTCAGCTGACCCTAATACCCCTTTAGTCTTAACTCCTGTGCTTTTCTTAGCTAAACAAGCCCTACTTCTGTTAGAAATAGCTGTTGCTTTTATCCAAGCTTATGTGTTCAGTGTTCTAGTTACACTATATATAGCTGAAGCTACAAGATAGATTTACAAGCCTAAGTCAACTTAGCCTGCGCTACAACTACTGGGTTGTAGTTTAAAAAGAACCCCTAAATTGCACTTAGACAGTACCTTCGTCAACCCAAAGGTGTAAAAAAGACTTCTAATCTTTAATTAGCGCTACTGCTACACCTGGTTATTGACAAATCACACTGTACAAGCCCGCCCAACAGCTAAAAGCTTTTTTATAGTGTAAGTAACACGTAGTCCTTTCAAGACTAAGCTAACCCTCCTGTTTAAAAATAGAAGTAACTTATACTTTTGGCTTCGGCCCAACTTTTGGCTTAGGCCCTATTTTTGGCTATCAAAAATATTTAAGCCCTAAGAAGAGTTAAGACATAGTAGCTAAAAAATAAAATAACCCTAAACACCGCTGTTCTAACTAGGTAACCTGGGGGCCCCTTACTTTTTTGCACCTTTTGGATTAAAGAGCTAGTCGTAGTGAACAACTCAAGGCCACCTTGGCCTCCATAGTGCTCAGACCAGCCTGTTTCAACTACTTTAATCCTTATAAACCCGCTTGCTGTGACTAAAAGAGTTAAAAACTTGGTTCTTAAAAAAGGCAGGAACCAAGCTCTCATTACTAGACCTTCTACTAATTTTAGTATAGTGCGGCCCGGTAGGGCCGCACTATTTTGGGCTAACCTGTAAGAGCTAAACCCCCCTAGCACAGAGGCTAGGGGCACAAGGATCTTTCTGGTGCTGCTTAAGATTGAAGGTGACCCCAAGGGCATGACAGTTCAGTGTACCAAAAATCCCCTCACTACACTTATAAAAAATAGTATCGACACTCTCTTCACGACCGTGCCGTCTATGTCTTCTACAGCTCTTGAGCTACTAAGTGGGCTGACCCTTAACCTGCCGAGATAAATAAGACGAAAACTATACCCTACAGTTAAACCTGTCCCCACAATAACCATAGCCCCTCTGACAAAGTTTAAGCCCCCTCTAATCAGAGACTCTAACAAAGGATCCTTAGAGTAAAATCCTGCTATAAATGGAAACCCACACAGAGCTAAATTTCTTGCTCCTAAAGTTAAGCTTAAAATAGGGCTACTCACTCTAAACCCTCCGATCACTCGCCTGTCCTGTGACCCCCTGACGGAGTGAATTATCACGCCAGCACTTATAAACAGAGTAGACTTAAACATAGCGTGCCTGATTAAGTGAAAAAAGGCTAAGTCTTTTAATCCTAAGCTTAGTCTAATGATTATAAGACTAAGCTGGCTAAGTGTAGACAAAGCTACTACTTTCTTCATGTCTACTTCAAACAGGGCGCTAAGCCCTGCTATAGCTATAGTTACCCCAGACCCAAACATTACCACTCAAGCTACACCACTATCTACGAGAGCCTCTCTAAACCGGATAAGTAAGTAAACTCCTGCAGTTACCAGTGTCGAGGAATGCACCAACGCCCTAACGGGCGTTGGTGCAGCTATGGCCGCCGGAAGCCAAGCAGAAAAAGGCACCTGGGCTCTTTTACTGGCGCTAGCTAGAATAACTAACAGCACTATACCTTTTTCAGCCTCGTCTAGACCCAGGTAAAAATCAAAGCTACCCCTGCTAAATATGCAGGCAGTTCTTAGTAAGATAGCGACATCCCCTACACGGTTGCTCAGGACCGTTAGCATACCCGCGTTACACGAAGACTCTCTCTGATAAAAAATTACCAAGGCGTAAGACCTTAACCCTAGGCCGTCTCACCCTAACAAAAGCCTTACTTGGTTAGGACTAATAATCAAAAATCACATAGACAAAACAAATAAAGACAGAATATGCCCAAACCGCCTTAAGTTACACTCCCCCTCCATGTAGTACAGACAGTATTTTATTACACACCCAGCGATGAGGCATACCGAACCTAAAAAAAAAAGTCTCATTCAGTCAAGCACAAGGCTAAATCTAACCATAACCGAGCGTAAGCCTCAAACCTCCCACTCAACTACTGTCCCCCAACTAAAGATTAATCTTACTAACCCAAACAAAGATAGAGCTAGCCTTCTACCAATTAGTGTACACCTAAAAATACTATAAAAGTTACGGCTGGTCCTCAATACCAGGGGTGTGACACATCTCTATAACCACAATATAGCGTTTTTATAAACTACCTTGGTTTACGCCGTATGGGGCTTAGAGCCTATTTGTTTATTGACTGGACTTAATGGCAAAATCTACATCAAACTTAAACCCTCTAATAAAAGTGGCAACAAAAACCATGATTGACCTCCCCGCTCCGCTTAATCTCTCGTCCTTGTGAAACTTCGGATCCTTACTACTTTTTTGTTTGCTTCTCCAACTAGGCTCAGGGTTACTTCTAGCCTCTATATACTCTCCGAGTATAGATACATCCTTTCAACTTGTGGTACAGACTATAGAAACTGCTGACAAAGGTTGACTTCTGCGGCACGCACACTCCAATGGCGCCTCTTTATTTTTTGCTTGCTTATACACCCACGTAGCCCGTGGGCTGTACTACTCTTCCTTTACTGCCACTTACACTTGGACCTTAGGTGTGACTATTCTTCTTATAACCATAGCTACTGCTTTCATAGGTTATGTACTACCTCTGAACCAGATGTCTTTTTGAGGGGCCTCGGTAATTACCAATTTATTCTCAGAGATCCCCTACCTAGGACCTTCGGTTGTTCAGCTAATCTGAGGAGGTGTGTCAGTGGCCAGTCCAACAGTTATACGATTTTTCACATTTCACTTTGTGCTGCCCTTTATTATTTTAGCTTTGGTAGGTCTACATATCGTATTTCTTCACCAGACAGGCTCTAGAAACCCATTAGGTTTAAGGTCTAACAGACTTAAAATTAACTTTAACAGTTATTTTTCATCAAAAGACCTACTTGGAGTGCTAGTAACTCTACTGCTGTTCTTACTGTTAGTGTTGTACTTTCCTATGGCCCTAGGGGACCTTGAAAACTTCACGCCCGCTAATCCTGCCGTAACCCCCCAGCATATCCAGCCTGAGTGGTATTTTCTATTTGCTTACGCCATTCTACGTAGAGTACCCAACAAGTTAGGGGGAGTCGTAGCACTAGCTTTGTCGGTGCTAGTGCTATATTTAATACCAATAACATTTGGAGCCAAAATAAAAAGTACCACCTTTTACCCCCTAAATATTTTTTTTTTTTGATCGCTAGTAGTTACAGTTATTTTACTTACATGAGTCGGCATACGACCTGTAGAGGAACCCTACTCTTACTTAGGGCAGCTGCTCACTTTGACCTACTTTATATATTTTTTAATTAGACCTTTTACACCTAAATTTTGAGAAGTGCTTAAAACTTAGCTACTAAGTTTAAAACATTTGTTTTGAAAACATTGTCAGGGTGAGGCCCAGTAGTTAAGCTCCGCTAAACAGGCCCCGATAGGGGCCTGTTTAGCAATTTTATTGCCCTTAAGCTTTCCCCTTTTAGCCTTGACTTAACTAAATAGCACTGCCCTGCCGACTATTAAGTAGTAAAAAAAAAAAAAAAGCCTGGCCGGTAAAAATCTTTTTCAGGCCAAAGCCATCAGTTTATCGTATCGGTAGCGAGGTAAAGTAGCCCGGACTCATACAAACCCAAAAGACACTAGAGCTCTCTTTACTAAAGTAAAGCTACTAAATGACCTACCTAAAAACAATAACGAAAATACTAGCCTTATGAGCAAAATTCTACTGTACTCTGACATAAAAACTAGAGTAAACCCTCCTGAGCTATATTCTGTGTTAAACCCTGACACAAGCTCTGACTCACCTTCAGAAAAGTCGTAGGGCGTTCGCTGAGTCTCAGCTAGCATAGAGGCGGTCCACACATAGCTAAGAGGAGCTGCTAAAAAAATATTCCACGCTAAGTACTGTTTATCTAGTAGTATAAAAAATCTAAACGACTCACTGAGCCAAACAAGTCTTAATAAAACTACAGCTATTCTTGCCTCGTATGAAATTATCTGGGCAACCGCACGAAGCCTACCTAGTATTGAGTACTTACAATTAGACGACCATCCGCAAGCTAAAATAGGGTACACCCTTATTCCTCTTACGCATATAAAAAAAAGGAGCCCATACACAAGGTCAACACCACCTTCCATAAAAGGGTACACCAGCCATAGGCTTAAGGCTAAACTAAGGTTTAAGCTGGGTGACAGGTGGTAAACTTTAACTCTTATAGTTCGGGTAGCTGTCGTCTCTTTATTAAAGAGTTTAACGGCATCAGCAAACGGCTGAAACAGCCCCCAAGGACCTGAGTAGTTAGGCCCTACTCGAATTTGTGTGTGAGCCAAAATCTTTTGCTCCATTAATGTCACAAAAGCAACCCCGACCAAGACTATAACGACCAAAATAACGTACCTAGCCACAGTTATGCATAGCTCCAATATCATTTGGTTTTAACCTCCTTAAAGCCCTAAACCTTACGCGAACCGCCTAAATGATAAGGTCGAGCTAGACCTACCTTGCGCAGGGTGGGACTAACCCTATGTTGTACAAGGGTCCTTAACACTAGGGCTCAAGCCCCTTAGCACTAGTCTAAGGGGTCCAAACTGCGGCATTAGCCTCTCTAAGGTTACAACTTATTGCGTTTTCTACACTACGTCAGTTATCTCACTTGACCTTAAACACCAAAAATTTACGTGCTCCTTACACCAAGATAAACCCACTAGACCTTAGAGACAGGCCTAAGAGCGAAATCAACCAGCCTTTACACAGAGATTAAGTAATAACAAAAAGTTAAAGTAACCTTCAGTAAAAGCTTTAAGTTAAAAAAAACTTAAGACCTTCAAAGTCTTCAAAGAGGCCCCCTCAAGCTTAGCTAGGTCAAAAGTTTTGCCCTTATTATAAATGACAAACCCTAACCACCCCTACCATTTAGTAGAAAAAAGACCTTGACCTTTTACAGCTTCCGTCGGAGCTGTGCTAACTACCGTAGGCCTTGTTAACATATTTAGGTCTAAAGTCACTTCTTTGTTAGGCGTAGGACTTCTAGCTGTGCTTCTCTCTAGGGCTCAATGATGACGAGACATTTGCCGAGAGGCAACATTTCAAGGCCTACACAGCCTTAGAGTAACGTTAGGGTTACGTCTAGGGATATTACTTTTTATTCTATCTGAAGTACTTTTTTTCTTTTCTTTTTTCTGAGCTTTTTTTCACAGCAGGCTAGCCCCCACCATAGAGCTTGGGGCTATTTGACCTCCTACCTCTGTGTACCCCTTTAACCCATTTCAGACCCCCTTGTTAAATACCGCTATTCTCTTAGCGTCGGGAGTAACAGTGACATGAGCCCACCACGCAGCTACGGAGAATTTACACCTCCAGGTTTTACACGGTCTAGCTTGGACTGTAGCCTTAGGGTTATACTTCACTCTGCTGCAAGCAATAGAATACCAAGAAGCCCCATTCAGGTTAGCTGACTCTGTATACGGCTCTTCATTTTTTGTGGCCACAGGCTTTCATGGTGTACATGTTATTGTAGGGACATCTTTTTTAGCACTTTGCCTACTACGAGCCTTACAGGCCCACTTCTCAAGGCAACACCACGTTGGTCTAGAGGCGGCTATCTGGTACTGACACTTTGTTGACGTGGTGTGGCTTTTTCTCTATGTATCTATTTACTGATGAGGCTCGTAGGCATGGCTACAATTGCCCTTTTAATTTTGGTTTCAATGATGGTGTCATCGGCTTTAGCCCTGTTAGCCTTAAACATAGGCAAAAAATCAAATCTAGACCGAGAAAAAATATCACCCTTTGAGTGCGGGTTTGACCCTAACAAAAAAGCACGCTCACCATTTTCTCTACGGTTTTTTATGTTAACAATTATCTTTCTAATTTTTGACGTAGAAATTGTACTACTCTTACCTTTAGGGGTACTGGCTAAGTACTCAGATCCGCTAATAATTACTATCACTGCGACCATCCTAGTCCTTATTATTGGGCTGGGTCTGACCCACGAGTGAAATCAAGGTGCCCTTAGGTGAGAGATCTAATGTACCTTGCCGGCCCAAGACATTTGGCTAAAGCCAAATAGAGGCAGGTCACTGTTACTGATCGTACTGGGTCACCCTGGCCACTTAAAGTACGGCACCCTTTTAGCTAGAGCATCTATATTTTTTATAAGTGTAGACTGTGCTACCCCTTTAGGGGGGTACGCTTTTTTAGCCACGCATAGGTCTAAAAGATACAGGGTAGTTATTTAGAGGCCTTACCACCTTCGCCTCTTCAGAGCGATGCTCTGTTTAAGCTATCTAAATACGGTGCGAGCCGGGACTTAAAGTCCCGGCTCGCACCCTATCCCTCTAGATAAACCAGTACGTGCACGCGGCTATAACGTTTAAGGGAGCTCAGTGACCTACGCTCACTAGATACTCAACTAGGTAGCCTCTATGGAACCCCCTTTTTGTGCTAAGATAGACCCCTTGTTGGCTCAGAGAAAATAAATAAAGCCTATATGCGGCACTAAAAAAAGACAAAATTATAACTCCGAGGATAGTTCAACTTCTCCACCTCACTACGGTGATAATAAGTAAAATCTCCCCTAATAAATTTAGGCTAGGTGGGCTAGCTATATTCCTGCCCACTAAAACAAATCACCATAGACATATACTAGGCATTAGACTTAGCATACCTTTTCTAATAGACAGGCTACGCCTACCGCTACGTTCGTAGACTACATTGGCCAGGTAAAAAAGACCCGAGGAACAAAGGCCGTGACCAATTATCACCCTTATAGTGCCTTTAAGCCCCCACTCCCTTAAAACAAACAGACCTCTAATACATAGCCCCATGTGCACTACTGATGAGCTCGCAATTAATAGTTTTATATCTATCTGTCGTAAACAACTAACTCTTACTACAGCTCTACCTCAAACCCTGGTGCACAGTACCGCCTCACTTAACATGGTCTGCCCATTGCTTAAAACAGGCAAAACTCGCACTAAGCCATAGCCCCCTAGCTTTAATAAAACTCCAGCTAGCACCATAGACCCGGCTACAGGAGCCTCTACGTGGGCCTTGAGTAGTCAGAGATGCACTGAATATATCGGGAATTTAACTAGAAACGCACCGACTAAAAAAAAAAAAAATAGGGCACTATATCCGTCTATAGCGAGTCCGCCGTATATATAACTACACCCTTTGTTTATCTGGCTAACAAAAAAAAAAAAGAGAGGCAGTGACCCTAACAAGGTGTACAAAACTATGTACACACCAGCCTGAGCACGCTCAGGCTGGTAACCCCACCCTAGAATTAGGGTAAAGATAGGCACTAAGCAAGTCTCAAACCCTAAATAAAAAAAAATAAAGTCTGACACATAGAATCTCACTAAAAGACTACTTAATAGAGACCTTATCAAGGAGACAAAAAAAAAAAGCATGGATTTAGAAAACTTGACAGACTTACTACCCAAGAGGGCTAAAAAAATAACTCATAAGCTCAGAACTCTTAGAGACCAGCCCGTCCTGTCAGTTTCGCCTAATAGACTACTTTTTCAGTCTGCCCTGTCCCTGCTCCTGCTTGTAACAATTCACATAAGAACTAAGATTCAAGTAAGTACCTCCCTTCAAGCCCTTGGCAACACCATTATTACTAATGTTCTTAAAATAGTGCCTAACAATTTAAGTTGTTGTATATCTTAAGAAGATCCGATCCATGTCTCTGTGTGCAACTAATTAATAAAGATAAGCCTAGTACTCCCTCACAAACTGCCGCAGTCAAATAAAAAAGAGAAAAAAAAAAATCTCCGTCTAACCTAAAAATAACCGCCCTTATACCTCAATAAATCACCAAGACCAAGTACTCTAGGCTAAGTAAGCTACTTAAAAAATGGCCTTGATTAAAAATAAAGCTAAACAGACCTACAGCTAACCCAAAAAAAATTCCTCCTTCAACACAAAGAATTACCATTATGCCCACCCGTCTAAATAATGTTAGGTCTGTAGGCTAAAACTAGCCTAACCTGCCACCAGAGCTTTGGCTCTGTAGTACTTAGGTCTCTGTAGTTTATCTAAAACATTAGTCTTGTAAACTAAAATTGGTCTCCAGAGACCAGTCGGTTCCTAAGGCTAGTACTTTTAGGCCCTTTTTTTAAGCCTAATACAATGCCGGTAGTATGTCGTTTAAGCGGACAGCCAATACCTTTTGTCTACCAACACTTTAGTTAAGGGCTCTAGAGAGGGTCAAGGTACTATAAAAGTGCTTATGGCTGTAGTGAACAACCAAACCCCTAGCTTTTAGATAAAGCCTGTGGTTGCTCTATGTAGGCTCTAGCATAGGTAGAATGTGCTTTACGTTAGTTAGTCTTTATCTCGCAGCAAAGTATTAAATTAAGCTATTTTAGTAGAGCTACGTTTGGTGTCTACCCAAGAAGAGGGTTAGGGCTCTGCTCCATCTTTTAGACACGGGGAGTGGGGACACAAGCTGAGTTGTGTAATGAGAGCCCGCTAACACCTGAGACAAGCCCGTGGGCCCAGCCCTAGGGTACTAAGCCTCCAATTCCTTAGTGCTGAGTCTGATGAAAGCTTAAAGCTGCTAAATTTAACACTTTACTAAGTATATTTTTTAAAGGTGTAAGCTGCTAACTGCCTTGTTACTAAGAAAAGACTAAAAATAGCTGGTAATAATCAAGTGCAACTTAGCTACGCCTGCTAGTATTTTACTGTGTGTGAAAGCTGGCGCCCTAGGCCTGACCTCACCCCTTACATAGAAGCATTGTGCATGTCTGCCGTATCAAGGCGGCCCTTTAAATTAGGTACTCTACAAAAGTAGGCGAAGTGGTAGGGCCCTTTTGGGCTAAGCTGCCGTAGGGTGAGCATTTAAGAGTAGCTAGTTTAGTACACCCCGTATAGTCCAGGGACTGGTCAGAATTTTTATTACGGTAACAAAGGCACAAGGCCCTAGGCATAGCCTAAACAACAAATAGTCTTTACCTTACTTGACACAAGAGACCCTTAGGGGTCTCTTGCATCGGTTACAAACCATGTTAAGTTAGTACTATTCTTCTAGTGTCTTAGCGCCCCTAGGCTGTCAAATAATTCTGGCTTAACCCTAGACACCCGGGTTAGGGCAGTTCTTGCCTAGACACCAGTTAAGAATAAATGGCGTACATAGCCTTGAGCCGTATAAGATTATGTCCGTTTAGGCCCCGTCAGGTCTCACTAGTTCTACACCTTAGTTAGAGCTAAAGAGAATCCGCCAGTCATACGTACACTTCAACTAAAATTAAAGGTGGCGTTGTGTTGATCTTAGCTATATTACTAGTAAAAGACAGGCTAACTGCTAAAGGGCCTAAACCCTCTCGCAATTAAACTCTTTTAAATAATAATTCATCCAGCGGGGTGACTGTTTTTTGGGGCTCTTACCAGCTCTCTGTTTATTACAGCGTCTGCTAGATCATGGTTTGTTGCCTGGTTAGGTCTTGAGTTAAACCTTCTTTCCTTTGTTCCTCTAATATTAAAAAAAAACAGGGTGGAACCTTCGTTAAAGTACTTTCTTGCTCAAGCTTTGGCTTCAATTATAATTATCAGTGCTATTTCACTGGCCCCGAGCTCTATGGTGTCACTCATAGTTATTTGTCTAGCTCTTTTACTAAAGAGAGGGGCAGCTCCCTCCCACCAGTGACTTCCTGGCATTGTAGAAGGACTATCTTGACCGTTAATTGCGGTCCTGCTTACAATTCAAAAAATAAACCCTCTAATTATTATTTTTTTTGTTTTAAAGGCCCCTGGCTTGGCCGCTGTACTGCCTGTGTATATTGTGTCTTCAGCTTTCGTAGGGTCAATTGGAGGTCTTAACCAAACCTCTTTACGTAAGATTATAGCTTACTCAGCGATCTCTCACATGTCTTGGTTACTAGCTGCCTTACTGTGTAATTCCTGGATCTGGTTAGTCTATTTTACTGCCTACACGCTTGTGTTAGTTTGCTTAGTTAGTTTGTTAAGACACTCACAACTAATGTCACTAAACAACCTGACGACTATAAATAAGTCATACTTGTCGTTCATAACTAGCTTATCAATTATATCTTTAGGGGGGCTACCCCCCTTTACAGGGTTTGTCCCTAAGTTTATACTATTACCGTATTTAGCCAGCTCGCCCTGAAGGGTCCTTTTAGTGCCTTTACTGGCTAGGACCTTTATTAGTTTATTTTTCTATGCCCGTCTTTTAATAGCTAGCCTAGTTTTGTCCGGTGTGTCCCACTCTTCAGGGATTAGGCCTAATAAGATAGACTTAAGTCTAGCTTTTATTAACCTAGCCGGACTAGTCTTACCGCCCTTTGCTGTCTTACTCACCTAGCCCTGTAAGCAGGGTACTTAAGTGGTATAAACTAGAGGCTTATCCCTTTAAAAAATAGAGCCCGTCTACTAGCTACCCGGTAGTATTATTTGCCAGTCAAAAGACGCCCGCTAGGTCCAAAATAAGTATCACTGTAGTCAGTCATAGACACTGGCCTTTAAGCTAAATTTAAGCCCAGTGGTTTAGGGGTGTCTGGGCCCTACCTCGTAGTAAGTCCGACCTTATATTTTTAGAACCTGACTACCGAGGATTTCCTGACTATCAGGTGTAGTGTATATACAAAATGTTGGACTCTGATAGTTTAGCTAGTACTACACTCGAGACTTGTGTAAATTCTCCCCTCTCCTTTAGGAGAGGGGAGTGCTTTCTGTAGAGGGGCCCACACTAAAGGTACTGATAGTTTTGACAGCCCTGCTCGTCAAAACAGACCTAATAAAGCGATTAACGAGGGGAGAGCCTATTTATTAAGCCTTAACCGCTAGGAGCCCTTGTCACAGACATTAACAGGAAGGCTTTGGCCTAGGCTTTAAGCTACACACCGGCCTATTACCCCGCCCCGGAACTATACTACACACAAGTAAGGCCGTCCTTATAGGCCCAGCCCAGTCTAAAGCTTTCCTGCTGGGTATTAGGACATTTAAGAATTATGAAAGTGCGGGTAAGCCTAAGCCATAGGCCTTCCTGGTAATCAAGCTAGCCCTTAAAGCTTACAATCTAAGTAACTGCCACTCTAGCTTTATCTATCCCCTGTCGCCAGGGCTATAGTCCCAGCACTCGGGCACTATCTAGGCGCTAGAAAGGCCAAGCTGTCTAATGAGTTAGGTTTAGCGGGCCCTAGCAGGGTAGACTCCGTAGTAGTGTAAGCTAGCCCATCTATTAGGGTGCAGGGCTCTAGTCTAATTAGATTAGAGTGTGCACGGAATAAGTTACTAGGGTTGCTCTAAAAATACTACTTTTACTACATAAGTTTCAGTGGCTTTAAAGGTAATTTTTATTAGTCTCTAACCCAGGTTGATTTAGATAAATAGTCGTCATATCTAGTAATTTTTAGGAGTAAGCTGCTATTTTTGTCTAACCAAGCTATGTGGCTAGGCTGAGGGCACATGGTGTTTAGGCCTTACGGGCGAGGGTGGGCAGGTGGTTTGACCCGAGCTAAACTATAAAAGGGGCCCTAGTTTACCAGGTCGACTAACCTAAACGAACCCCTGTGCCTAGAGTAAAATGTAATGCTGCAGTATATTTGTACTAGGCTAGACCAGCAGAAGTAGGCTTAGTAAGGAACCCTACAGTCCTCGCCTCTTAAGGTCCTCATATTACCCCGGTTACGGTAGTAAGCGGCAATACGCGGTGCACTTAACCAGGTTAGTCTAATAAAAGTTAGATTTTGGCTTATTTTGAGCCTAAGATGGCATACTAAGTGGCAGGCCAAACCTGGGTTTCTTACTAACGTAAAGCGGTAGCAAGGGCTCTGAACTTTGGCTACATGGTTAGCCTAGTCACTTAGGCTAAAATATAAATCCAGTCTATCTTTATGGGGCTAAGCATTGTAGAAGGCGTAAAGACTACAAGAGGCCTTGTCTTAGTAAAAAGCGAGATAAATTAACAGCTAAAAGAGTCTAGCCCACAGACTACTTTTTGGTCTAGGCACCCTACTACCGCTATCTCTGGTGTTATTTTGCCTATCTTAGTGTAAAAAAATTTAATAAGGCCTAGTTTAGGCTATCTTTAGTCTTATTTGGGTGTGACAGAGTAGGAGGGCAGCTTAAGGACCTAAGCGTGTCTGTTAAAGTTCCCTTAGCTTTAGACTACGACACAACGGATGACTCTGATCGGTGGGTTTTAAGTTATACAAACTGTGGGCTTTCCAAGCCTAAAAAAATAAGATTAGACTCAAATTTACTTGACTGTGGCATCAAATTAATTATTTCGTCTATACTTGGTCTTATCATAGCCGTCCGTCACTGTATACCTGCCCTTTTATAGACTAGCCTGGTATTCTTTGCTAACATAGCCTAGGTAGCCTATGCTCTCTGACCAGTTTGTTGTGGTTTAACAGGTGTTAAACCGCAACAAACCTTAGCTGGTTAAAGGGTTACTGTAGCCGTGCCCAGAAAGCTTTATTTATAACCTCCGGCTCGTTTAACTGTTACGCCCTATGTAGGAGGTACTACGAGTTAAGCCCTGCAGCGCTTACGACCCTTAGATACCGCACGGCCTCAGTAGCCTTAGTAAAAAAGCTAAGGGGTTTAGGGTACTTTAGCCCTCTGTGGACAAAATAACGCCGCTGAGGCCTGTAATAAACATTGGTTTAAGCTAAAGTTGAACCCTTGACTTTGGTGGACCCGGTTTGAGGCTCGTAGAAAGTCTTCACTTACAGGCGATTAATTTAACTAGTTGGGTAACCCAACGGTCCTCTTATCTTCATAACTGTACAGATAAAACGTTGAATTCTGGTATTATAGCTAATATCCCATTTGGTATTTACCAAAAATAGCCCTCTCCCAAAGGAGAGGTGACAACGTCCTCCTTGGTTAGGGTTAAAGATTAGGTACTAAATGCAGCGGTAGCTTAGATAGTCACACAGACAATAGCGAAGGCCGATGAAGCGATTAAGGCCTGGGCATATAATTACCTAGGCCTTAACGCAAGCTGAAAGCAGCAGTAATACTTAGCGGTTAGGCTCCGGAAACACCGCAATCTAACACTAAGTTTGCAAGATCTTAACGCCCAGATGAGTAAATAATTATTACTGTTACTATGTCTAGGAGTGATCAGTTGTGTCCGATCACAACTTCATAATTGTCAAATGGCCTAGTACTTACCAGGAAAGCTTTAGACTGAGTGGTGACTCAGTTGGGCTTTTCCCTTTATACTAAGCCTTAGCTTTCTCGGTTCTACCCCTAACAACTAGACTAAAAGATAAGCTAAATAAGCTGAAGGGCTCATGCCCCTTTTATGGACAAACCTCTTTTAGAGCCCCTGGGGGGGGGGGGCTAGGCTGTAGGCGTACTAGCCTATCTGGTTCTTAATTTAACGTAATAGGGGTGAATAGTACTCATCGTTATTATTTGTCCTACATAGAGTGTTCGTTACTGCCCTACACCAGCCAAAATATACTCACGCGCTATATTTTATGCTAAGCAAGCCCCAGGGTTATCTGAGAGGGATAGCTTGGGCTAGTTACATGGACAAAATTAGGGCGGGTAAGAAATAAATTTTAGTTACGGGTACATTCTACACAAACCATTAAGTTTGTGTGCTAGATTCGGCGCCAAAGGCTCAAAAAGAATCCTCTCTTCGGTAGCACCCAAAACTACTATTTTTAATAAACTACTTTTTGAGTCCGATGGGGTGTAAGTGCGCCTTCTAGTTAGGGCACACATATAGTATTCTTTATTGAAAAATAAACGTCAAGGCTTGTGTAGCTCTAATCAAAGTACTAGGCCTGGCTAGTTTTAATGTACACCAGCTCTAAGCCGTATAGGCAGAGCAATTGAGTCCTGCGTTAGGGGCCCAGGCCCTGGGCAGCTCCCAGAGCAGGCAACTAAAATTTAAATAAACTTTAAAGGCTATGACCTAAAAAGCCTAAGAGGACCTTTAATTTTTTTTTGCCAACAAGTAAAGCTACTTAAAATAGCTCTGAGAGCTAGAACGGGCTCAGACCCCATCTTACGCCAGAGGTAGGCCCCAAAAATTTACAATTTAAACTTAGCCCAATACCTAACTAACTGCGTACGGATAGACAAACCAAATCCTTACCGCTTCAGGTTAAATAAAAAATAATTTAGTGGGATGTAACCCTAGACACTAAAGCAGGGTCACAGGGCGGGTAAAATCAACATAAGGTTTATGTAAAACTCTACCTCTCTTTGCACTTTGGTTAAGCTCTAAGCTCAGAGACTAAAGTTTGCTCTAGATGTAATAAAACTTATATGGTAAAAGTAACACTTAATAACCCACCTTTTGCTTGTCCTGTTAGCCGGCTTAGGTGCTCTGCACCCTGGCCCCTTCTTAGCAATCATGGCAGTTGTTGTTACTATTAGTTACTAAATTTATTGTTGAGCGGGGTTAGTAATAGGCTAAGCAAAAAGTTTAGGGGTATTAAAGAATCTAAGGATTATCGGGTCCTTCAGAAATAAATATATAATCTTGTGTTTGTCTTAAGTGCTGTAGGACCCGCCCGGCGGGCGCCCCTCTTGCACCCTGGCCCCTTCTTAGCAATCATGGCAGTTGTTGTTACTATTAGTTACTAAATTTATTGTTGAGCGGGGTTAGTAATAGGCTAAGCAAAAAGTTTAGGGGTATTAAAGAATCTAAGGATTATCGGGTCCTTCAGAAATAAATATATAATCTTGTGTTTGTCTTAAGTGCTGTAGGACCCGCCCGGCGGGCGCCCCTCTTGCACCCTGGTGCTACCCGGGGTTTACCCAACCACCCACTGTAATTATTTGTGTAGGGCTTTACTTAAAGAGGGCCCCCCCCCTTTTTTTTTTCTTGTAGGGCTTTCCGCTAAATTTACAAGCCTTATTTAGACCCTGCTTCCCTGAAAGAACCAAAGATCTTTACTAATTTGGTTTTCTAGTGTCGTCTTTTAGGGCTAGCCCTAGGTTTGTTTTACCGAGGTCTGCCTTGTTACTACTGTGAGCTTGGCAATAGATGTAGCTTCACCCTTTACTAAGCCCTCCTGTTCTATGCGGGCTAAACTACAATGATGCCTTATGAGGTTCTCTAAGTGCGAGGGGTCGCTTAGATTAGTTAGCCGGGCCAAGTTAGGGGCATATAATAGCTTAACCCTAGCGCCAAGTACCTGCAGGGTGTAGCTACCAGGTGCTACACAGCCTAGGCCTCGTACCTCGGGCCAGGCAAAAACAGTAGCTTGCTGATAAAAATCATGATTTATGAGGACCAAAATGGCTTATGTGCCACGTAAAATTAGGATATCCTGGTCAAACCATTGCCGTCTCTCTGTGATTTGACAGGTAGTTAAGCCTATCGGGTAAACCTGATATTAGATCCACCTAACTTACCTCATGTGCGGGGCTCTATCTACACTAGGGCTAGGTAGCCCTACTACTGATAGCTAGATATTTTTATCCTCGGTGTCACATTAAAATATATATATGTAAAGTAGCAAACGCGTAGGAAGATCTGCCCGGACTATAGCCTTCTACATACCCGATGAAACTATTAAGTACTACTAATTCTACCCCTGAGCACCAAAATTAGCTGTCAAGGTCAAGACCTTACATCTACTAGAGCCTCCTGTGAGGACAAAAACTAACTGACTCTCCAGCAATAAAAAAGTTATTTCAGTAACTAGCGCTAAAATCCAATCTGGTCTAAAACCCGTTGGGTCAAATCATGTAATACCTTAGATATAGCACAGACCCTCTTACGTGCATGCTACTTCGTATACACATACTTTAGTCCGACATCGAGACTGTAAGAATATTTAGTCGCTTGCAGTAATAGGTTTAATTAGGCTTTGGTAGTAGCGGTCAAAGCTATGTGGCAGCAATGTTAGTCTGCTCCTTTTAACTTAAGTAAAGGCAAGGCACTGCTAACGTAAGTTACAATTAGAGTTAGGCTAGTGCTTCTGTTTGTAAGACAGGGTCCCGACTATATTTTTTTTGCTTTATCATGTAAAACTAAAGTTTTACGAAAGCTTTTTTGGTGTGGGTTTATAGCCACGCTGGTTATAAGTTTCAGTAGTCTGAGTGATCAAAATTTAGTTGTTAGCCATAAAAGGGTATTCTATGCAGCTAAATAACAACACTAGACCTTACCCGCCCTTGCTACGATAAGTTAACAGTTATATTAGTATAGCTATAGTCTAGCATTCACAGGACTAAGCTAAGGGTTGTTGGGGTGACAATAACACAAGGGCCCTAAAAGAGGTTAGCCCGTAAAAAGGGCATGATCCTTTCAGCTTATCTAGCTTATCTTTTAAGTTTATTATTCTGTAGCTTTTAACAAACACTGGCCTTTAAGCTAAAATTACACCCGGAGATTTTGGTTGCATCTATTTTCGACCTTGTCGAAACTCTCCACTTGGAGGTTTATAATCTAATTATCGATGAGGGCCCCCACTACCTTCTGATTCTCACGTATCTATAGACAAAGTATTGAACTCTGACATTATAGCTAACACCACCTTTGAGATCTACCGAAAGTCAGTTTCTCCTTTAGGGGAGGTGACAGTAGCTCCTGTAGACATATCTAAAAATCCAGTACTAAGTGCAGCGGTAGTTTCTATAGTGTCGTACCTCATAGATAGGGTAGACGACACGATTAATGAAGTGGCAGACAACTAATTAGGCCTTGATAGTTTAACTCTAGACACGCTTTACTCAGGTATAGACAGGAGAATCCCTTTTACTATTATAGCCGATTTTAGGCCAGACTTAAATTTGCACACCGACTTTCTACTACCCTGTACCACCGGCACTACGCTACACACGAATATCGTGCTTTCTGCAACCCCAGTCCAGTCTAAAGCTTTCCTGAAAAGTCTTAGCCCGTTTAACAGCTCTGAAATTTTTACTGAGCTCGATTGGGTAGACAGCTAGTGCGTCCTTACGCACAGGACTCAGTTTATAGGCCTTCCTGGTAACTGGCCTAACTGCTAAAACTTGCAATTTAAGTACTTTGTAATTATCTTCTACCCTATAGCTTTTGCTGGGAACACCACGCGTACCTTAGCTACTGCGCTACTAAAAAGGTGAGCTAACTTGGCTAGGTTTTTGTAATTAGCGTGTTTAACCTTAGATAAGAACTCCTTGCTTATCTAGGGCAGTAAACCCCTACAAACTTAATGATAAGTTAAGGTCTTTCTAGAGAAGTAACTTTGTTATACTGGAAAGTTAAATATACTTAAACCATTTAGGTCTAGCAGCCCTTTTACAAGGGGAGAGATTGGTGGCTAGTAAGTTAGCGTTACAGGGCCGTATCTTTGGAGGGCCTTCACCCTTAAATATTCTTGCAAACTTGATGGTGACTTAAGGCCCCTGCGCTAAGTGATAAGCCTATAAGAAAGTTTGTTCAACTTTTAAAGTTTTACATGACTTGAGTTAAAGCCTATTTAAGCCAGATTGTACTTTAGCTATAGTTAGTACAATAAATTTTTAAGTCCGAGAGGATTAATTAGGTTTTGGCAATAGGGGCTAGAGCTATGCCGGAGCAATATCTGCCTGCTCCTTTTATTTTAGTAAAGCCCAGACACTGCTGACGTAAATTACAACTAGATTTAGGTGTGGGTCTATCTGTAAGATAGGGGCCCCTGAGTCTAAATCTAGTTGGTTTGGCTGGAACCCCACTATTTTTTTGCTTACCAGGTAAAAGTATAGTTTTACGAAAGATTTTCGGTAGGGTTTATAACACACATGCTGGCTATAAGTTTAAGTAGTATGGGTGGTTACAATTTAGTTAGCCCTAAATAAAGCTATGTAGCTGTAGGTTAGGGTGAAATAGATTAGGCTTAAGCACACATAACTCAGGTGAGGCTAAATAGAACCAGGACTAGGTGCCCTGCTACTAACTAGACAAGTCTAAGGATTATTTTTATAAATTATACGGTTTAGCGGCTAGTTAAAATTAGAGGAGTTTACCTGTAACCGATGGGCCCCGCTAACTCTTACTTAGGTAAATTACGTACACCGTCATTTAGGTAATTTAAGAGTAAAAATTAGGGCCCCTAGTTAAGCAAGCTAGACCAAGGTGCAGAGCGGCTAAGTTTAGTTAGCTACAATATGCAGGTACATATCCAAAAAGGGTTTGTGACCTTGTGAAAGTGAATTTAACAGTAAGAACTTAGGCCTGACTAGGTCTAACTAGTGTACAAATTGTCCGTCAATCTCTCTGAGATAAGTAGAAACAAAGTAGAAGCACCGTAAGGTGCTTCTATGGGAGAAACTTTGCCCACAGAGTGAACTGCACGCTCGTGGGCTACTTTATATTGATAAAGACAACGTACAAGGTAAGAAAATCTAACTACTGTGCCTATTGTACCAAGGTAGTTTTAAAGAACCTCTATTTAAGGCTCCATTGAGACAGATCTTTTGGTTTTGTCTTAATTAAAATTAAGGTAAAAATCTTCAAGAGGTGAAAAGTTAATCATGTTTTTTGTATTTAGTTCCTTTTAATTTAAAGGGTAAAGCTCTTTATTTTTTATGGTATAAAAAGTAGTAGTGGAGCTAGACTTTAGACTAACCGTGCTAGTATTTTGTTAAAAATAGCTTTTTTAGTTCGAGAGGGCCTAACGTAGCCAGGTCTGCTCTAAGCGTTGCAGTTTCTCCTTGTTAGTGGGAGATACTAAGTTTACTTTACAATGAAATGTAACCACTAGGTATCCTAAGTAGTAAGAAGGGGTGACAGCCCCAAAGTCACCAGGTATACTTTAAAGGGCCCTCGCTTCAAGCTCGTTGGCAAATACTTTTTAATTTTACCCAATTTTTGGGTGAAATGCCCCTTGAAGACCCCACCCCTATTATTTAAGTGAAGGTAGGGTCTTCAAGGCCTATCTTTAAAGATAAGTAGGAGGGCTAATCTTTACACTGGCCCTTTTAAGGGCCGGTGTTAAACTTGGGGTCCCAGAGGCTACCTTTAAATTAGCCCTTTTAAGGTAACCTTTGGGACAGGGGCATGATCCCGCTACGCCCCTGACAAGAGGTCTTGTCGACCTACAAATTAATTACTTTAAGTGGCAGCTAAATAAGCTGAGTGGCCTGAGCCCTTTTTGCCCTAACCTTAATTTAGGTCTTTATGGCCAGACTATGCTAACTAAGGCTTTTGGTCGATTTTTTACTAGGCCCTTACAGGACAAGTAGCTACGCCTAACCACAACAAGACCTTACAAATAATAGCCCGAAAAACCTTATACAGCCTAAACTTAAAGGAAGAAGGGGTTTACTTTAGGGTTTTATAGTGGTAATAAAAACTAGTAATAGAGCCTAACCTATAAGTGCACTAATCTCTATGTTAATTTAACGTAAAAAGTCTGCACATAGTTTATAGCTAAGTAAATTTTAAAGTGTAGCTAGCCCCCTATTAATTTATAACTAAGAGTTTAACTTTAGTAATAAAATCGGTCTAGCGCACTTTTATTAGGAAATGTTCAATGACACTAAAGCCTGCTTAGCCTGAAAACCCTAGTTAAACTCTAAGTAGCAAGTAAGAATAAAGCTTAATTGCTGCGTACGACGGACATGGCCCTGAACGGGTTAGACTTGGGTCAGTCTTCCGCTAGGTCTAAATCTAGCTTAGGGGGCTGTGTATTTTTTACGGGTTACAAGGGTCCTTATCCCGGCACCTTAGATTCAAAGGAGGGTCCCCTATTTTCACTAGCTTCAGGTCTTTATTTAGTTAAACCACCCAGGCACTCGCTGACTCTAAAGTAGAACTAACACTAGGTTTTTGCTCAGGGTCTAAAGCGACCCCAATAGGTAAATATAGACAGGTCTAAATTTTTGTAAATCTAAGTGTTCTCGCGAAAGTTGGGGAGCTAGCTTAATTACTCTACATTTAAGGTTTAGTCTATAAAAAGTCTTTTATACACAAACACTCATAATTATTTGCTTTATATGTGCCCCCTAACTTTACGTGAGGGGGCACATTTATAAACCATTTTAGGTTTATTATTTCTAATTTTAAATACTAGAGTTATCAGGCTAAGCAGGCTTTAATGTGAGGGGATATTCACTAACAAGAGTGTACTAGATCGATTTTTTTTACTAAAATTAAACTATTAGATATAAATTAATAGGTGGTTAGCTAAGCTTTAAAATTTATTTATCTATAAACTATGTGCAGACTTTTTACGTTAAAATAGCATAGAGATTAGTGCACTTATAAGTTAAGCTAGGATACTAGTTTTTATTAACACTATAAAAAAAAAAACCCGAAAGTAAAAAACTTCTGCCTTTGAGGTTAGGCTGTAGAAGTTTTTTCGGGTTATTTTTTGTAAGGTATTGTACTTGTTAGGCATAGTTACTTGTCCTGTAAGGGACTATTAAAAAGTCGACCAAATAACTTTTACTTTAAACCAAGATTAAGAGGGTTGCGAAGCTAACCCGAATAATTTTATAGGTCTTGTGCTGTGATAAAATTTTTGAAAGGTGAATGCATACATTCAGATACTATATAACCTACTTGTTAGCTTAGATAAAGTGCCCTGTAAGTAAATAACTGCACTTAATTTTACCAATAGTTTATCTAGGCTAAGTAGTAGCCTAGATAAACTATAAGACAACTAGACCTTTATACTTAATTTTACCAATAGTTTACCTAGGCTACGTAGTAGCCTAGACAAACTATAAGACAACTAGACCTTTATACTTAATTTTACCAATAGTTTACCTAGGCTACGTAGTAGCCTAGACAAACTATAAGACAACTAGACCTTTATACTTAATTTTACCAATAGTTTACCTAGGCTACGTAGTAGCCTAGACAAACTATAAGACAACTAGACCTTTATACTTAATTTTACCAATAGTTTACCTAGGCTACGTAGTAGCCTAGATAAACTATAAGACAACTAGACCTTTATACTTAATTTTACCAATAGTTTACCTAGGCTACGTAGTAGCCTAGATAAACTATAGTAAAAAAAATCCCGCCATAGAGACCTAAGTGTTATGTAAGGTCTACTACGCTAATGACTGGCAAGGCAGTAAGGTTGGGTGTGAAATGCTTAGGCCCCCCCCTTCAGTTTATTTAGCGGTCATATAAAGTAACTACTTTATATGAGATAAGCCCTATTGTCCGATGCGTAGCGGGGCCTCAGCACTATCTAAAGGGTAGTGGTTGAATCTTTGGTTAGTCAAGGGCTTAAGATAGACCCTTTTAACTTGGCATTAACAATACAAGCTTAAATTACCTACTAGCACGGTCAATTTAAGTTACCCAGAACAAAGATATACTTTATTATCTCACGAGCTACTAACTGCATATCATCAAGGGTGATATTCTCAGGTCTATAATATTCTAAGCCCAGACGTCGAGTCTACCCACAAACCGCTAGCCCAGGCTAGAGAGAAAATAATTGTGGAGGTAACCTTTAAAGCCGCCTATGTGTACTAAGCCAACACTTAGCCTTCTTATTATTTAGGGGGGCCTAAGGCTACATTTCGTTGTAAAGGAAACTTAATATCTCCCCCTAACAAGGAGAAAGCCCAACCCCTAGCTTAGTTATATGACTACTACATTAGTATAGTTGTTAAGTTAACCTAGCAGGGCGGGTAGGGTCTAGTGTTGTTATTTAGCTACAAATAATGCCCCTTTATTGACAATAATTAAATTTTGGTCGTTCAGACTACTGAAACTTATAAGCAGCCTGTTTTATAAGCCCCTACCAAAAAAAGCTTTTGTAAACCTGTACTTTTAACTAAAGCAAAAAATATAGGGGCCCCTATATTACAAACAGACTCACCCTAACTCTAGTCGCAACTTACGTAAGCAGGGTATGGCCTTTACTAGATATAAAAGGACTAGACGAAGATTGCTCCGACATAGCTTTGATCACTACTACCAAAACCTAATTATCCCTCTCGTACTTAAAAATTTATTTTACTAGCTATAGCTAAAGTACAGCCCGGCTTAAAAGTATTTTAAGCCAAATAATGTAAGACTTTAAAGGTTGAACAAACTCTCTTATAGGGTTGTGACCAAGCTACAAGGTAGGAGCTACTTACAAAGTACTTAAAGTGCAAGGTTTAGTGGTTAGGCCCGTTGTCAGTAAGGCCTATAAACTAAGCCTTGTTGGGAGAGGCACTACGCGACGCGTACCTTAGCTACGGCAGTGCTAGAAAGCTTAACTAACTTGGCTAAGTTTTTGTAACTAGCATGTTTAACCCCAGACCAGAATTACTTGCCTATCTAGGGCAGTAAACCTCTACAAACTTAATGATAAGTTAAGGTCTCTCTAGAGAAGTAACTTTGTTCTACTGGAAAGTTAAATATACTTAAACCATTTAGGTCTAGCAGCCCTTTTACAAGGGGAGAGACTGGTGGCTAGTAACCTAGGGCTACAGGGCAGTATCTGTAGAGTCCCTTCATCGCTAAATATTACTGCAAACTTGATGGTGACTTAAGGCCCCTGCGCGAAGTCACAACCCTATAAGAGAGTTTGTTCAACCTTTAAAGTCTTACATTATTTGGCTTAAAATACTTTTAAGCCGGGCTGTACTTTAGCTATAGCTAGTAAAATAAATTTTTAAGTACGAGAGGGATAATTAGGTTTTGGTAGTAGTGATCAAAGCTATGTCGGAGCAATCTTCGTCTAGTCCTTTTATATCTAGTAAAGGCCATACCCTGCTTACGTAAGTTGCGACTAGAGTTAGGGTGAGTCTGTTTGTAATATAGGGGCCCCTATATTTTTTGCTTTATTAGTTAAAAGTACAGGTTTACAAAAGCTTTTTTTGGTAGGGGCTTATAAAACAGGCTGCTTATAAGTTTCAGTAGTCTGAACGACCAAAATTTAATTATTGTCAATAAAGGGGCATTCTTTGTAGCTAAATAACAACACTAGACCCTACCCGCCCTGCTAGGTTAACTTAACAACTATACTAATGTAGTAGTCATATAACTAAGCTAGGGGTTGGGCTTTCTCCTTGTTAGGGGGAGATATTAAGTTTCCTTTACAACGAAATGTAGCCTTAGGCCCCCCTAAATAATAAGAAGGCTAAGTGTTGGCTTAGTACACATAGGCGGCTTTAAAGGTTACCTCCACAATTATTTTCTCTCTAGCCTGGGCTAGCGGTTTGTGGGTAGACTCGACGTCTGGGCTTAGAATATTATAGACCTGAGAATATCACCCTTGATGATATGCAGTTAGTAGCTCGTGAGATAATAAAGTATATCTTTGTTCTGGGTAACTTAAATTGACCGTGCTAGTAGGTAATTTAAGCTTGTATTGTTAGTGCCAAGTTAAAAGGGTCTATCTTAAGCCCTTGACTAACCAAAGATTCAACCACTACCCTTTAGATAGTGCTGAGGCCCCGCTACGCATCGGACAATAGGGCTTATCTCATATAAAGTAGTTACTTTATATGACCGCTAAATAAACTGAAGGGAGCCCTAAGCATTTCACACCCAACCTTACTGCCTTGCCAGTCATTAGCGTAGACCTTACATAACTTAGGTCTCTATGGCGGGATTTTTTTTACTACAATAGTTTATCTAGGCTACGTAGTAGCCTAGATAAACTATTGGTAAAATTAACTATAAAGGTCTAGTTGTCTTATAGTTTATCTAGGCTACGTAGTAGCCTAGATAAACTATTGGTAAAATTAAGTGCAGTTATTTAACTATCTTACACTTTATCTAAGCTAATCACTAGCTTATATAGTCTCTGAATATACTCATTCACCTTTAAAAAATTTTATCGGGGCATTGGACCTATAAAATTATTCGGGTTAGCTTCGCAACCCTCTTAATCTTGGTTTAAAGTAAAAGTTATTTGGTCGACTTTTTACTAGATATTTACCGGACAAGTAACTATGCCTAACCAAGACAATACCTTACAAAAAATAACCCGAAAAAACTTCTACAGCCTAACCTCAAAGGCAGAAGTTTTTTACTTTCGGGTTTTTTTTTTTATAGTGTTAATAAAAACTAATATCAAAGCTTAAGTTATAAGTGCACTAATCTCTATGCTAATTTAACGTAAAAAGTTTTTACGTAGTTTATACCTAAATAAATTTTAAAGTCTAGCTAGGCTCCTATTAATTTACAGCTAAGAGTTTAACTTTAACGATAAAATAGGTGTAGTGCACTCTTATTAAGGGAGGTCAATGACACTAAAGCATGCTTATCCTGATAATCCTAGTATTTAAAGTTAGGGGTAATAAACCTAAAATGCTTTATAAATGTGCCCCTACACATAATGTGTAGGGGCACATATAGAGCAAATAATTAGCAGTATTTCTATATAAAAGACTTTTTTATAGTCTAAACCTTAAATGTAGAGTAATTAAGCTAGCTCCCCAACTTTCGCTAGAACACTTAGATTTACAAAAATTTAGCCCTCTCTATATTTACCTATTGGGCTCGCTTTAGACCCTAATAAAAAAACTAGTGTTAGTTCTACTTTATAGTCAGCGAGTGCCTGGGTGGTATAACTAGATATAAACCTGAAGCTAGTAAAAATCGGGAACCCTACTTTAAGGCTAGGGTGCCCGAGTAAGGACACTGTAGCCCGTAAAAATACACAACTCTCCCTAAGCTAGATTTAGACCTAGTGGAAGACTGGACCAAATCTAGGCCCTTCAGGGGCCATGCCCATCGTAAGCAGCAAGTAAGCTTTATTCTTACTTGCTGCTTAGAGTTTAAGCAGGCCTAGTGTCATTGACCACGCCCTAATAGTA